GACCAAGATACGACTTATTTGAAATTAATTGAATGAATACAACTCATAAAAAGAAATCTTTTTGTGGTATTCATATATTCTATAGTTCCTTACCGCATCAATTTCGAATTAGTGGTCATTGAGATTGATGGACAATCCGGATTACTATTTAGGGATAGATATTACCTCTCCTTTTTCCCTTTCAAACAAATTGAAATGATTGAAGTTTTTCTATTTGGAATTGTCTTAGGTCTAATTCCTATTACTTTAGCTGGATTATTTGTAACTGCATATTTACAATACAGACGTGGTGATCAGTTGGACTTTTGATTAATTAACATCTTTTTTTTGATTGACCTCCTCTTTTCTTTAATTCACGGGAGGTCAAATTCAGATTACTGTTCAATTTTGTGAGTGTCATTTTCGGCTTAACCTAACCAAGACCCGAATCACGCTCTGTAGGATTTGAACCTACGACATCGGGTTTTGGAGACCCACGTTCTACCGAACTGAACTAAGAGCGCTTTCTTATCACAATAGATAAGACTATAAATATAAAGAAGGGTATTTTGTTTTGTAACCCCAATATATCTTGTATGCATATAGTATCATATACTATATGATATAGTATAAAATTTTATACTATAAAAAAAGATTATGTATGCACAATTTTAATCGATTTCATTACTGCTCAGAGGAGAAGTAATAGGTAGGGATGACAGGATTTGAACCCGTGACATTTTGTACCCAAAACAAACGCGCTACCAAGCTGCGCTACATCCCTTTCAATTGGTCTACAGTGTCATTGTAGAGAATGCTTGTCTTATTTTTCAAATCCTCATTTTTTTTTATCCATTGATATTTATCTTGGCATTTCTTTTTTTTTGGTCTCATATAAGATATAATAATAGTAGAAGGTTTATATATCTAATATATATTCTAATAGATATTATCTAATCTATATTATTAGATAAGAATATCTTAATAAGATATTATGAAATATATGAATATGAAACCCATCATAAAAAAAACTAAAAAAAAAAGATTTTTTTGGAATGCTGAGGATGTATTTTTCGGTTTTCAGAAAGGAAAACTCTTATCTATCGAAGCGGTGTACATTTCAATTTGAATTAGGAATTCCGTGTACAAATACAATCGGCCCTTAACTACTTACATACAATATACAACTGATCATATATGTATTACCATTATACATTACAAAAAAGAATAAAGAAGGAGGATTTTCAATGCGAGATCTAAAAACATATCTTTCCGTGGCACCGGTACTAAGTACTCTATGGTTCGGGGCTTTAGCAGGTCTATTGATAGAGATCAATAGATTATTCCCGGATGCGTTGACATTCCCTTTTTTTTCATTCTAGTTATTGACATGGGATTCTAGTGATTGACATGGGAAGGGGTGAAGAAGATTAGAGAGAGAATCAAAAGATCTGTGACTAATCCCTCCCCCTCTTTTAGATAAAATAGAATTCGATATAGATATTAAGTAAAATCAAGAAAAGAGGAAAGGAAAATAAAAAAAGTAGATTCAACCTCGTCGAAATTCGGTTTCGCCAATTCAATTGATAAATAATCTAGTGAAAACGGAAGTCTAAATGTGTCTAAGACAAGAATATCATACAAGATAGTAAAATAAAATACTATACTTCGACTTAGAATAGAATTCGAGTCTAAATAGAACTGAATAGAGTTCGAAATCATTATTTTACTTAATATTTATTTACTATTACTTATTATATACTTATTATATTGGGTTGTGATTGCAACGAAATAATCTTTCATAATTTCGAGTTAGCAACTTCTATTTATTTTTTATTTTTTCCCGTTAAATCGGAAAATCGAAGAGTTGGTTGAATCAAAAACTCATCAAAAACTCAAAGAAAGGGGGTTCATGGCCAAGGGTAAAGAAGTCCGCGTAACGGTTATTTTAGAATGTACTAATTGTGTTCGAAAAGGTGTTAATAAAGAATCAAGGGGTATTTCCAGATATATTACTCAAAAAAATCGACACAATACTCCTAGTCGATTAGAATTGAGAAAATTCTGTCCCTATTGTTACAAACATACGATTCACGGGGAGATAAAGAAATAGATCCAATAGGGAAAGGGTGTCTGTGTGTCACGAACATGAAAAGCGACATATTCTATATACCATATTATTATATAGATTATTTAGAAATACCATATTCTATAGATATAGAACAAGATTTCTATAATATAGAAATATTTTCTATATTAATAGTAATATAAATATACAAAAATTAATAGTAATATAAAAAAGAAATAAATAATAAATAAATAAAAAAAAAAACCAAATCAAATCCTCTTTTTTAATCCTAAATCATTTTGTTTTTGATCAGATTGAAATGGGGTTTTCGAGATAAGGAATAAACAAACCATGGATAAATCCAAGCGATTCTTTCTTAAATCCAAACGATCTTTTCGTAGGCGTTTGCCCCCGATCCAATCGGGGGATCGAATTGATTATAGAAACATGAGTTTAATTAGTCGATTTATTAGTGAACAAGGAAAAATATTATCTAGACGGGTAAATAGATTGACCTTAAAACAACAAAGATTAATTACTATTGCTATAAAACAAGCTCGTATTTTATCTTTGTTACCTTTTCTTAATAATGAGAAACAATTTGAAAGAAGCGAGTCGACCGTCAGAGCTATTGGTCTTAGAACCAGAAATAAATAAAAAATAAGCTTACTCTTCAATTGAATCAAAATTCCAATTTGAACTCAAACACAGATTGATGTTTTGTTCGAAAAATGCGAGGATCCGGGTTGGACTATCGTATTGTAAGAAAAAAACAAGAATGGGGAAGAAGAAATCTTTTTTTATTGAATATTCGGCGTGTTCACTCATTTTATTTTGAGCGACTTTATCATATTCTTTTTATCATATTAATTAATTTCTACTCTACCTTCCCGGAGTTCATTCTCCAACGAAACGCCATTTCAAATATTGTGTCGGATTCCTTACAATTTACTTATTTTATGATTTCATTGGAAATCATATAAAGACAATTCCTATTTAATATAGCTATTTGTGCAAGTACTTTACGATTCAGAAGCAACTGTCTCTTGTACAGATTGTGTATTAATCTACTATAACTATAGGATACCCCATTCTCGCGAATTACTGCATTTATTCGAGTGATCCACAAACGACGAAAATCTCTCTTTTGCCTATCTCTATCTCGATGAGACGAAACCAAAGCTCTTATTTTCTGTTGAATAATTGTTCGAGTAAGTCTTGAATGAGCCCCCCGAAAGGTTGATGCAAATAAACGAATTTTTGCTCTACGTCTCCGAGCTATATATCCTCGTTTAACTCTGGTCATTGAATAAATGAATTTTAATGAATAACTAATTGATTTCTTTTCTTTCAGTTATTCTTTTCCTCTTTCCTAGTTTTTGAATAACAAAACGGATTCTTCCAATGTATAAAATATAAATTCCAATGGCTTTTGCTACTATAACCTTCCCGACCACAATTTGTCTTTTTTTATAGCCATTTCACCTCGAACTAAGAAATTGTATTGATACTAGGTATCAAAAAACATAAAAAAGTAATAAATAGAAATGAATAAAGAAAGAGTGGGTTCCATCGTTTCTATGGTTACGTCTTAAACGGTGAGGTCCTCTCTATACACCGGAGCCTCTTACTTCATTTAATCAATGCTATTGCTAACTTGTACAGTTCACATTCTTTGGCTCTACCCATGAATTATTTAGTCGTAGGTCTTTCACAACGAGATCTACCTATACAGTAACGATATTTAATTATGAAGATTAGCTGGGTAGCTGACCCTCTTAGTCCGTTTTTGCAAGAGGAGAAAGATAAGATTTCAGCTTTGAAAATAGGATTTCCCTCGCTTAATGGATAACCATTTGTTACCAATGAGGAATTTTTTCATCTTCAATTCAAAATGGAAATGATTGGATTTGCACCAATGGAAACCATAAATTTCAACACAATAGAAGGATATAATAGATCTTTTTTAGATAGTGAATGGCCTTTTTCCTTCCATTTTATCCTATTCACTGGTACTGATCATTCATACTGGAAAAGTGGTTTCCTTTAGTTTGTACCAGCGAGGATTTGAACGAGTCGCACATACACCCTAGTACATGTTCCTCGGCGCTGAGGACATCCCCCAAGAGCAGGGGATTTCGTGACATTTCTGATTGGCTGTCTTGTGTTTCTAATAAGTTGTTTAATAGTTGGCATGTTGAATCGTATACATAATGAATGGGCTGGTTTAGATCGATCCTAACCGGCTGTTTATGAATTACTTCTCTATTTAATAGATGAATAGAATATTATTAAATCCAGTAATAAGTAAAAAATCTCAAGTTGCGGATTTGCGCAGGATTACTGCTATTTTTAGTCAACCGCTACAAGATCAACAATTCCATAAGCTTGGGCTTCTGTTGCTGACATAAAAACATCTCTTTCCATATCTTCGGATACAACCCATAATGGTTTGCCTGTTCTTTGTACATAAACCCTTGTGATGCTTTCGCGCAGTTTCAATAGTTCTTCTGCTTCCAGGATAAATTCTCCCGTTTGTGCCTCATAAAAAGAACTCGCAGGTTGATGTATCATTACCCTGATGATATAACAAACAAGGGGTTCCTCTATCTCGGATGGATGAGGTGAGGAGAAGAGATAAAGAATAATAAAAAAAGATAGAATTGAGCAACCGTACAGGCATAGGCATCTTTTGCACATTGCATACGGCTCCGCAATGGGATTCACTTTGACCTTCTATCAAAGATAGAGAAAAATATATAGGGTTTATTTTCTCAGATCCGGATCGGCAAATGATCCAATTACCATCCTTCCTTTCGGGACAGTTAAAAAATACTATGATGGCTCCGTTGCTTTTTATATTTATCTCGTTTGTGATTCAGCAATCCCAAAGTTTTTTTTCGTACTCTTTCATAACAATACCACAAATATTGTTAAAAGTCTTCAGGGTGAAAACAAAAAAGTTTGTGACGCTGAAAAGGCCCCGGCTAAAATCCGGAATACCCTTTATTTTATACTAATTTCATACTCCTCTTTCGATATATAATCTATGTTTAAAAAAAAATGCATATCGAATTCGAAGTGCCATGCTATTATTACTTAATATTCATATTTTATATGGCGAAGGCATAGTCTTTTTTTCTTAAAAAACTCATTGGCGCCAAGCGTGAGGGAATGCTAGACGTTTGGTAATCTCTCCTCCAACCAGGATAAAAGATCCCATTGAAGCGGCTAATCCCATGCATATTGTATGCACATCAGGTTGCACAAATTGCATAGTATCATAAATAGCCACCCCGGGTATTACCCATCCGCCGGGAGAGTTTATAAACAAATAAAGATCTTTGTTATCATTCTCTATACTGAGATATACCATAAGACCAATAAGTTGATTTGAGATCTCGCTATCAACCTCTTGGCCTAAAAAAAGTAATCTTTCTCGATAAAGTCGGTTGATTAGGATAAAATTTGTATCCTTTAAGAGCCGTACATGCACCTTTTGATGCATACGGTTCAACAAAAATTGCGAAAAAAAAAGAATCAATGTGTAGATTCCAGCCCCTTTCTTTTTTTTTCATAGCGGGGCACCTTTCTAATTTGATTTTCGAATTTATTAATGACTTTCTTCCATTTTTCAAGAAAGATGAGTTTTGTACTCTTTCCCTATAAAAAAAAATCCATTAAACTTATCGAACTAACTTCTCATTGATGTATTGTTTCATCGAGATCGAATCCAAATCACGATGTCATTTTCTTGTTCCTGAATGGGCTTTTGCAATTCTTTTAGGTTTATGCTCTACTCCGAGTAAAAAAACCGATTTGGATTTGCACATATAGGACAAATGCTACTAATACTACGCCTTTTTCCTACGACTTACTTTTTTTTTTCAATTCATTTCATATCTTCTGCCAAATATTTGACGTATTTATCATATTGTATTTATCATATTATTTTATTCGCTTGATTAAAAGTTTGAGATTATTCTCTTATTCAATAACAAAAAAATCTTTTATGATCTATGATATAAGTATTAATAATCATAAATATATTACCAATTGGGTTTTTTCTAAACAGAGCCTGGATACTTCATTTTATTGGTCCAACCAAGCTAACCATAAATTATTTTAATTGAGAATACTCATTTTTATACCCCTCAAAATACATCTAATTGCACTTCACGCTCCAACTTTTTGATAATTCAATCTTTCTTGGGCGAAACAGAGGATATCTCGATCGGGGGAGAGAACGGGGAAATCCCATATGACCCAATATATCTGACAAGTCGCACTATACGTCAACCCAAGAGGCATCTTCCTCTCCAGGACTTCGAAAAGGAACTTTTGGAACACCAATAGGCATAAAATGAAAGAAAAAAGAATTAAGTACTATATTTCACTTTGATGTGGAAGCGTAACAATGTCTTTATTGTCTTAATAATATTGTCTTTTATCATATTTTATCCATAGACTGGGAAAATATTCTTACGAATAGGTCTTTTGAATGATTAACAAATATGTCTGCATTCGCTCATAGAAAACGGGATCAACCCCCATTGCGTATTGGTACTTATCGGATATAGAATAGATCTGCTTCTCTTTGTTACTACGAACCGAATTGTTCCATTTTTACTAAAAAAAACAAGAATAAAACAAATATTAATACTTTCTCCGAGATAATCCACTGAAAGGGGGAGGTCATAGCATAGTTTTTTCCAATGCAATAAAGTTACATAGTGTCTATTTTTCGTTGATAAAGGGGTATTTACATGGGTTTGCCTTGGTATCGTGTTCATACCGTCGTATTGAATGATCCCGGCCGTTTGCTTTCTGTCCATATAATGCATACAGCTTTGGTTGCTGGTTGGGCCGGTTCGATGGCTTTATATGAATTAGCAGTTTTTGATCCCTCTGACCCCGTTCTTGATCCAATGTGGAGACAAGGTATGTTCGTTATACCTTTCATGACTCGTTTAGGAATAACCAATTCATGGGGCGGTTGGAGTATCACAGGAGGGACTATAACGAATCCGGGTATTTGGAGTTACGAAGGTGTGGCCGGTGCACATATTGTGTTTTCTGGCTTGTGCTTCTTGGCAGCTATTTGGCATTGGGTGTATTGGGATTTAGAAATATTTTCTGATGAACGTACAGGAAAACCTTCTTTGGATTTGCCCAAGATCTTTGGAATTCATTTATTTCTTTCAGGGGTGGCTTGCTTTGGTTTTGGCGCATTTCATGTAACAGGGTTGTATGGTCCTGGAATATGGGTGTCCGACCCTTATGGACTAACTGGAAAGGTACAACCGGTAAATCCAGCGTGGGGTGTAGAAGGTTTTGATCCTTTTGTTCCGGGAGGAATAGCCTCTCATCATATTGCAGCAGGTACTTTAGGCATATTAGCGGGTCTATTTCATCTTAGTGTCCGTCCGCCCCAACGTCTATACAAAGGATTACGTATGGGCAATATTGAAACCGTACTTTCCAGTAGTATCGCTGCTGTCTTTTTTGCAGCTTTTGTTGTTGCTGGAACTATGTGGTATGGTTCAGCAACTACCCCTATCGAATTATTTGGTCCCACTCGTTATCAATGGGATCAGGGATACTTCCAGCAAGAAATATATAGAAGAGTTGGTGCTGGGCTAGCCAAAAATCAAAGTTTATCAGAAGCTTGGTCTAAAATTCCTGAAAAATTAGCTTTTTATGATTACATCGGCAATAATCCTGCAAAAGGGGGATTGTTCAGAGCGGGCTCAATGGACAACGGAGATGGAATAGCTGTTGGGTGGTTAGGACATCCTATCTTTAGAGATAAAGAAGGGCGTGAACTTTTTGTACGTCGTATGCCTACTTTTTTTGAAACATTTCCGGTTGTTCTGGTAGACGGAGACGGAATTGTTAGAGCCGACGTTCCTTTTAGAAGGGCAGAATCAAAGTATAGCGTCGAACAAGTGGGCGTAACTGTTGAGTTTTATGGTGGTGAACTCAATGGAGTCAGTTATAGTGATCCCGCTACTGTGAAAAAATATGCTAGGCGCGCTCAATTAGGTGAAATTTTTGAATTAGATCGTGCTACTTTGAAATCTGATGGGGTTTTTCGTAGCAGTCCGAGGGGTTGGTTTACTTTTGGACATGCTTCTTTTGCTCTGCTTTTCTTCTTCGGGCACATTTGGCATGGTGCTAGAACCTTGTTCAGAGATGTTTTTGCTGGTATTGATCCAGATTTGGATGCTCAAGTGGAATTTGGAACATTCCAAAAACTTGGAGATCCAACTACAAGAAGACAAGCAGCCTGATTTCTCTGTTATTTTTTTCCTTATTTTTGTGATTTGACATAAGTTAACCGAAAAATATTGATTGGAATTTTCGCCTTTTCTTTGACTCTTGCTTTTTTTCTTTATGCGGGAGATAATCCCAAATAAAAAATAAATAAGTATGGAAGCTATAATTGTAAAGCACGATCGAATTTATGGAAGCATTGGTTTATACATTCCTCTTAGTCTCCACTCTAGGGATAATATTTTTCGCTATCTTTTTTCGAGAACCACCTAAAGTTCCAACTAAAAAGGTGAAATGATTTTTCATTATATCAATTGACGTAATGAGCCTCCCAATGTTGGGAGGCTCATTACGTCAACTAGTCCCCGTGTTCCTCGAATGGATCTCTTAGTTGTTGAGAGGGTTGCCCAAAAGCAGTATATAAGGCGTACCCAGTAAAACTTACAAGTAAACCAGATATAGAGATGGCGACTAGGGTTGCTGTTTCCATTATTATATAATTTCAAGACCAAAATGGATCTATGATAAAATCGTTTATTTACAACGGAATGGTATACAAAGTCAACAGATCTCAATGAATACAAAATAGGATTTATGGCTACACAAACCGTTGAGGATAGTTCTAGATCTGGACCAAGACGAACTACTGTAGGGAGTTTATTAAAACCATTGAATTCAGAATATGGTAAAGTAGCTCCTGGATGGGGAACTACCCCTTTAATGGGTGTTGCAATGGCTCTATTTGCAGTATTCCTATCTATTATTTTGGAAATTTATAATTCTTCCGTTTTATTGGACGGAATTTCAATGAATTAAATTCGATTTACAAGAACCGCGAATTCTTAGCTTTTTAATACAAAGTAAAGCATTTAGGTTTCGGATTTTTATCTCATTATATTATTTTCTTATTGTATTGGTAGTTCGATCGTGGAATTTCTTTCTTTCTGTATTTCCGGAATATGAGTGTGTGACTTGTTATAATGGATCCTATTGATAGTACAGAGAATGGGTCTGTCATCTTGATAGAGATGGTTTTACCTCGTCAGATATTCATTCTAGTATCTGGAGCACGGAATATATGAAATAGATCACAAAAAAATAGTAACTATGATTCCTACTTAATAGTTAGACCCCGTGACCGGACTCCAAAAAATTTTCCAAAGAGTTCTAAGTTATAAATCAAAAGATTTTTCTTATTTTCCCCCCCCTCCTTTTTTTATTATAAAGGACAAAACTTTCTTTGGATTTTGAGTCATTATATCTATTCATTCAATAAGCGATGATCCAATGGTTTTTACTCAGAGAATCTTTGGGCTTAGTTTGAAGTTTTATTGATGAATCATCGTGGTTCTAGTATGAATCTGTGGTTTCAATCGATTCATAGGGTCTTAACAAGAGAATTCCTATCAATAATAAAGAAAACAATAGTAAAGCTGCATTACACACAAAAAAAGCAAATCAAAGAAAAAAAAGAAGTAGGTAAATAGAAGATTCAAGAGGCCTGTAACAATCAACTGAGCCGACTTGATATTTTGGCATTATAACCACAAATAAGAACTTTCGGATTTTGACTCCTTCGTATTTTCAGAGAAGTGATAGAAGGTTGATTACGAAGTTTCAAATTTTCTATTCCATATCCCTTGCAACCAAAGCAATATTTGGGGTTTTTGTTTGAGC